TGAAATCATATTACTATACCAGATGTTAGGGTTATAGCTCCGATTGATCCCGTTAAAGGTCATGGTCTTGGGTCTACTAAATGAAATGGGTGATTTTGTTTTTTCATAGTTTACTTCACTTGAGTAAAGTGTTGTTAATACCGAGAATACATAGGCTTGAATAATTGCTACTGCTATTTCGAATAATATAAGTGTGATTTGCACTGATATTATCATAATAATAATAAATGTTTCTGCATTTGTAGTTCTGTTTCCAAGTAGTCTTATTAATAAGTGTCCTGCAATTATGTTGGCCGTAAGACGTACGGCTAATGATCCGGGTCGGATAATATTTCTAATTGTTTCAATACATACTATAAATGGTATTAAAATGCCAGGAGTTCCTTCTGGGATTAAATGGGCAAATATACTTTGTGTTTTTTTGATTCATCCGAATAATATTATTGAGATTCATAAAGGTAAGGATAATGCTAATGAAAATGTTAAATGTCTTGATCTGGTGAAGATGTATGGTAATAAACCTATTATATTATTAATAATGATAAATATAAATAATGATGTTATTATAAGTGTTAGTCCATTTCTTTTATTAAGTAAGGTTTTAAATTCTAGGTGTAATGTTCTTGTAATTATTTGAAATATTTTTGAGTATCGTGAGTTTATTACCCAGAAACAATATGGGTAGATTATAACAATAATTACTGTTCTGATTCAGTTTATAGAGTAACTTATAGATGTTGAAGGGTCAAATGTTGAGAAAAGATTAGTTATCATTTTCAGTTAATTATTCTTTGTGTTTTTTCACTTTTTTTATTCTTTGCAGTGTATTTTTTGTTAAAATATATTATTGAATTTACTACTATAATTGAAATAATGAATATAATTATTAATCTTATTCAAGATATTGGTGATATTTGGGGCACAGAAAAATATTATTATTAATTTTTTAAACTTGACAAGTTTACGTTTTTTATAAACTAATTTTTCCATTAAGAGTATACGTTAATTACTATCTATTGGTTTAAGAGACCATTGCTTTACTTTCGGCCACTTAATGAATTATTTTTTAATCATTTAATGAATTGTTTTGTTGTTACTGTTTCTATTGTAATAGGTATAAATCTGTGATTAGCTCCGCAGATTTCTGAACATTGTCCGTATATAATTCCAGGTCGATTAATAAAGATAGATCCTTGATTTAATCGACCTGGGATAGCGTCAATTTTGATTCCTAAAGATGGGATGGTTCATGAATGTAAGACATCGGTTGCTGTCACTAAAATACGAATTTGATTATTTATGGGTAAGATTACACGATTATCTGTTTCCAAAAGTCGAAATTCATTTTTTTCAATTTCGTTTGTGGGTTTTATGTAAGATTCAAATTCGATGTTTTTGAAATCTGAATATTCGTAACTTCAGTATCATTGGTGACCGATAGCTTTAATTGTAATTGTGGGTCTTTTGATTTCATCTATTATATATAAAATTTTAAGTGAGGGTAGGGCGATTAGAACTAAAATTAGAGCTGGGATGATTGTTCAAATTATTTCAATTATTTGATTTTCTATTATGTATCGGTTAATTTTTTTGTTGAAAATTATTTTTATTATAATTCAAGCAATTATAACAGTAATTATGATAAGAATAATTATTGTATTGTCATGGAAAAATATTAATTGTTCTATGATTGGTGAATTGGCGTCTTGTAAATTAATTTGTGATCATGTTGAAATTTCTAATAAAAGATTATTCTTTATGGATGAATCTTAAGTTCATTGCATTATTTCTGCCATATTAGAAGTTGAAAGCAATTGGTATTTCGTTGTAAGAGTGTTCAGCCGGTGGGTAATTTTGTAATCACTCAATTCTTGAGTTTAAATTAAAAATAAACATAATTTTTCGTTTTGAAATTATTCTTTCTCATATAATAAAGATAAATATCATTGTACCTAGAATTGAGATTGTGGATCCAATTGAAGAGATAATATTTCATGATGTATATATGTCAGGGTAATCTGAGTATCGCCGTGGTATCCCACTTAATCCTAAAAAATGTTGAGGGAAGAATGTTAAGTTAACACCAATAAATATTGTTATAAATTGTGTTTTTAATCATTTGGGGTTTATAGTTATACCTGTAAACAATGGATATCATTGGATAAATCCGGCCATGATTGCAAATACTGCACCTATTGATAATACGTAATGAAAGTGAGCTACTACATAATAAGTGTCATGTAGTACAATGTCAATAGACGAATTAGCTAGAATAATACCTGTTAATCCACCAATTGTAAATAAAAATACAAATCCTAGTGTTCATAGCGTTGCTGGGGAATAATTAATTATTGATCCGTGGATAGTGGCCAATCATCTAAAGATCTTAATTCCTGTGGGGATAGCAATAATTATAGTTGCTGATGTAAAGTAAGCTCGTGTATCTACATCTATTCCTACGGTAAATATGTGGTGTGCTCATACAATAAATCCTAATAATCCAATTGCTAGTATAGCGTAAATTATACCTGTTGACCCAAATGCGTTGTTTTTACCTCTTTCTTGTCTGATAATGTGTGAAATAATTCCGAATCCCGGCAGGATTAGAATATAAACTTCCGGGTGACCGAAAAATCAAAATAAGTGTTGGTATAATACAGGGTCACCACCTCCAGCCGGGTCAAAGAAAGATGTATTTAAATTACGGTCTGTTAGTAGTATTGTAATTGCACCTGCCAATACAGGTAATGATAGTAGAAGCAATAAGGCTGTGATACCTACTGATCATACAAATAATGGAATTTTTTCTCTGGTCATGCCAGATGTTCGTATGTTAATAATTGTTGAAATAAAATTAACTGCCCCTAAGATTGATGAAACACCTGCTAAGTGTAGGGAAAAGATAGCTAGGTCGACTGATGCTCCATTATGACCTATGTTTCTAGAAAGTGGTGGGTATACAGTTCATCCTGTTCCTGCACCAGCGTCTACTAAACTTCTTGCAAGAAGTAATGTTAATGAGGGTGGTAATAATCAAAATCTTATGTTGTTTATACGTGGAAATGCCATGTCTGGGGCTCCGATTATAAGAGGTACAAGTCAGTTTCCAAACCCCCCAATTATAATTGGTATAACTATAAAGAAAATTATGATGAATGCGTGGGCTGTTACAATAACATTGTAAATTTGGTCATTTCCGATAAATGATCCAGGTTGCCCTAATTCAATTCGGATAATTCATCTTATTGATATACCGACTATTCCTGATCACATACCTAGTATGAAGTATAGGGTGCCGATATCTTTGTGATTAGTAGAGTATAATCATTTGTTCAATTCTGTTCTGTTTTTTAATTCTTTTAAAAAGATAGAGTGTCCGATAATAGGTTGTAAACTGTAAATTTATATATGAATTTTTTTATTCCTTTATCAGGTTTTATAGTCAATTTATGATATTAGACTGCAATTCTGAAGTTGTATTTATACTAAAACCTATAAAATTTAATTTACATTTTTAACTTTGAAGGTTAATAGTTTTTTTAACTTAAGGGTTTAAATTATTCTTAATATGGATGTAATAGGTAAAGATAGATTTATTATAATTATAATAAGATTTTCAATTTTTTTCTCTCCTCTTTTTAAATTTCATTTATTTATTGTGTTTCATGATATAATAATAGGTGCTGTTATTCGCATGTAGTAAAATATGTTGATTATGGATGTGAGAAGAAGAATTATTATAATAACTATAGACCCTTCCTTTATTATCGTTGAGATAACAATTCATTTTGGTAAAAATCCTAAAAATGGTGGTAAACCACCTAATCTTATTATTATAATGATAATATTTATTTTTCTTATTGTATTTTTTAAATTTAAATTTATTTGGTTTATGTAGTTAATTGAGTTATTAAAAAATATTTTTGTTAATATTACAACTATAATAGAATAAATTATAAGATATTTTATTCATATTTCATTATTATATTTTATACAAATAATCATTCAACCTAAATGATTTACTGAAGAAAATGCTATGATTTTTTTAACTGATGTTTGGTTAATACCTCCAATAGCTCCTATCACTGCTCTTATTATGGCACATGTGTTAATGATTATTCTGTTTTGGTTAAGATTAGTTAAAATTCATATTGGGGCAATTTTTTGTCAAGTTATGATTATTATACATCTTATCCAAGAAATTTTTCTTATAATGTTAATAAATCATATGTGTATGGGGGCAACACCTATTTTTATTATTATTCTTATTGAAATAATAATTATTATTTCTTTTCTTATTGATATTTCATTAATAACTATAATTGGTGTTGTAATAATTGTAAAAATAAATATAATTGATCCTAAACTTTGAATTAAAAAGTATATTATTATGGATTCTGGGATGTTATAATTTTTTTTTTCTTGTATTAAGGGGATGAATGAAATTATATTAATTTCTAATCCCATCCATATACTGAATCAATTTTCTGATCTTATAACTAAAATTGTTGATATAATTAATGTAAAAGTTGCTAATGTTTTTGTTGAAATTTTTTTTATTAGAAAGAAGAATTTAATTCTATTTTCAGGGTATGAACCTAAAAGCTTATTTTAGCTTATCTTTCTATATTTTGGTGTAATGATGCACTTTGAGTTTTGATCTCAAGAGATTAGTTTAATTCTAATAAGTATAATAAGAGTAATAAAATTACATTATCTATTCTATCAAAATAGCCCTTTAATCAGGCATCTTATTTATTAAAACAAATATTTTGAAGGAACATTGATTTTGTTTTTTTATGAGTTAGTTTATTTTTTAGTTATGTTTTTATAATCTGGTAAGATTTTAGTACCATGACCTTTTTTTCTTTTTATAAAAGAGGAATTTGGTAATTCTGTTTTTATTAAAATAGGGTAAGACATGTATGTCATATAATTATTTCAGGAAAAATAAAGGGAATCTATATATAATAGGGAGCAAATATTATAGGTAGGGTAAAGCTTCAAGGGTCACGTAGAACAACGAGTCTTATAGGATAGTATGTTACATGGTGTATAAGAATGAGAGAACATGAATAGTAGATAATGGTTGAGAAAAGAAGAAGTGAAAGAGAATAGAGATGGTTTACATATTAGAGCTTATTGGGTCAAATAAGAGACATAGATATGATATATGAGGTATAGGAACATCTAAGCAACAATGATGCAAGGGTATAATTATTTGAGGAATATAATACTATAGGAATATAAGGACAAGATAAGCCTAGCTATAAAAAAGAAATCAATAAAGATATAGGGTATATACGATTTAGATGAGGGTAAAGTTACAATTAGGACAAGCTATAGCAATTTCACAGTCTATCCCCGATACCTAGGGAGCGTGGTGGAGAGTATAAAGGGTAAAGATATATAAGTATTTAACTAGACAATGAGAGTTCAGAGTATATGAGAGGAATATATAGGTTATATGTATATAGGTGTTAATGTTATATAAATATTTAATGGTGTAGTACGGGGAGCAGGGGGGTTGTCATGTTTTTGTTCCATTTGTTTTTTTTAATTTTTAAAGTTTGATTCTTTCTTTTGAATTTGGAATTTGAATTATTTTATATGTAAGTTTTTACTTTTTTATCTAAATGGTTTTTTTTCAGTATATAGTTTTGGTTTTTATTTTATGATAAAATCAGGATTTTAATTTATAACTGACAAATTCTGTGCCAGCCGTCGCGGTTACACAGTTAGTTAAATTAAATTTTTTCGTTTTAGTATTAATTTTTTTTTATTTAATTTTAATTTTAATTTTTGGGTGAAATTTTAATTAATTATTTGTTTATTGGTCAATGATTATACGAAAATTATTAATAAACTAGGATTAGATACCCTATTATAATAATTGTAAATCTTTTTTAATATTAATAGTTTTGTTCTTTAAATTAAAAGAATTTGGCGGTTATTTAATCTTTCTAGAGGAACCTGTTCTGTAATTGATAATCCACGATTGATTTTACTTCAATTTTGCTTATATATCGCTGTCATTGAATGTTTTATAAGATTATTTTCTTTTATTTTTATGAATAAAATGTTAGGTCAAGATGTAGCTGTATTGAAGAAGAGATGGGTTACATTTAATTTATTATTGGATAAGAATTTGTAATTTTTCTTTGAAATTGGATTTAGGTGTAATTTTTATTAAATATTAATTTTGATTTTAGTTCTAAATAATGTACACATCGCCCGTCACTCCCATTTTAAGTTGGGATAAGTCGTAACAAAGTAGGCCTACCGGAAGGTGGGCCTGGTCAGTTCAAATCTTCCAGTTAGTGGGTTTATTATTTACATTAATAACTTTTTTGTGCGATTCAATAAGGTTTGAAATTTTAATTTTATTTTTGTTATTTATTTTATTTTTAAAAAAAATATTTTTTATTTTAGTAATTTTTGAATTAATATATTTTTATTATAGTTGACTTTACTGTAGAGGATAATTTTTATTTTTTTTTAAGTAGTTTTTGTTTAATGTACCTTTTGCATCAGGGTTTATTAAAAATATTAAATTATTTTATTTTCCCGAAATCTTATGATTTAATGATAAATGAAAGTTTATGTTACAAAATAATTTTTAATTTTTCGTTAGAGGTTATATGCTTTTCATATAAGATGATATCTGGTTTATTAATATTTGAATTTAATTCATTATCAATTAGTTCTTTTTTATTTTATTATTTTGAATTTTTTGTTTTAAAATTTTTGGGGATAAGCTCATTTTTTTTATTAAAAGTTCTTTTTTTTAAATATTATGTAGGATTAATAATTTCCATCTTTTATTTTGTTATAATTATTTTTTTATTATTATAATTTTTTATTTACTTTAATTTTTTATTAATACTTTTTATTAAATTTTTTATTTAAATTGATAATGATAAAATTAGTAATTTTTATAATTTAAGAATAGTAATTCGGCAAATTTTATTTCCACCTGTTTAACAAAAACATGGTCTTTAGTTTTTTATTTAAGATCAGGCCTGCCCATTGATTTGAAATATTAAAAGGCTGCGGTATTTTAACTGTACGAAGGTAGCATAATCACTTGTCTTTTAATTGGAGGCTAGAATGAATGGTTAGATGAGAAATAAACTTTCTTTTTTTAATTAATTTTAATTTAATTTTTTAGTTAAAAAGCTAAAATTTTTTTATAGGACGAGAAGACCCTATAGAAGTTAACTATATTAATAATTTTTTGTTTTATGTTATTAAAATATTTTTTTAAATTATATAGTTTTGTTGGGGTGACATTAAAATTTTTTTAACTTTTATTTTTTTTATTCATTAATTTATGTTTTTTTGATCCATTATTATTGATTAAAAGTTTAACTTACCTTAGGGATAACAGCGTAATTTTTTCGGAGAGTTCATATCGATGAATAAAGTTTGCGACCTCGATGTTGAATTAAGATAAGATTTGGGTGTAGAATTTCATTTTCTTGGTCTGTTCGACCATTAATTTCTTACATGATTTGAGTTCAGACCGGCGTGAGCCAGGTCGGTTTCTATCCTTATTTTATGCAAATTAGTACGAAAGGACCGTTTGCATTAATTAATATTATTAATTTTTGATTATAATTAAATTACTTTGGCAGATTAGTGCTGTAAATTTAGAATTTATATATGTAATAAATATTACAAGTAATAATTAGTTTGTTAATTTTTTTATTTTTGTTGATTATAATTTTATTGTCTGTTGCTTTTGTTACGCTCTTGGAGCGTAAGGTTTTAGGTTATATTCAATTGCGTAAAGGCCCTAATAAGGTGGGATATATAGGTCTTTTACAGCCTTTTAGAGATGGTTTAAAACTTTTTTTTAAGGAACAAACTTATCTTTATATGTCTAATTTTTTGATTTATTATTTTTCTCCTGTTTTTATAATAATTCTTTCTTTTTCTCTTTGGTTAATTTTTCCTTATTTTATTAATGTTTATAATTTTAATTTGGGCTTTCTTTTTTTTTTATGTTGTACAAGTATAGGTGTTTATGGGGTTTTAATATGTGGTTGGTCTTCTAATTCAAATTATTCTCTTTTAGGTTCTTTACGTTCTATGGCTCAAACTATTTCTTATGAGGTAAGAATGTCTATAATTCTTCTTTGTTTATTGTTGATGGTCTTTGATTTTAATTTAATCTCTTTTATAAATTATCAGAATTATGTTTGGTTTATCTTTTTTTCTTTCCCCCTATTTTTTTGTTGAGTTGCTTCTTTTTTGGCTGAGGTAAATCGCTCACCTTTTGATTTTGCTGAGGGTGAGTCTGAACTTGTTTCTGGTTTTAATGTTGAGTATAGAAGAGGGGGTTTTGCTTTTATTTTTTTATCTGAATATATAAATATTATTTTTATGAGTTTATTGACTGTAATTTTTTTTTTGGGTTGTAATTTATATTCTATTACTTTTTATTTTAAGTTAGTCTTTATTATTTTTTTAACTATTTGAGTTCGAGGCACTTTACCTCGTTTTCGTTATGATAAGTTAATATATTTAACTTGGAGGGTTTTTTTACCTGTTTCTTTAAACTATTTTATTTTTTTTGCGGGCTTCATTATATTTATATTTGAGTTTTTATAATCATTTATTTAGGTTAAGTTGATAGAAGAATTTAACTTCTTTCTTATATTTTCAAAATATATGCTTTTCTAAAGCTTAATCAACTATTCTGTTAATTTATCTCATGTTTTTAATAAAAATGGGTTGATAATGAAATATAAAAAATATATTGTTGTGATAATTTGTCCTGTTTTAATAAATGGTTCTTCTGCTGGTCGGGCTCCGATTCATGTTAGTAGAATTACTAAAGTTACAAATGTTCAAAATAATGTTTGTCTTATTGGATAGAATATATTTCTTTGGAATTTGTTTTTTGTTGTTATTGGGATTACTATAAGTATTATAATTGATAGAACTATAGCTGTTACACCTCCTAATTTATTAGGAATCGATCGTAAAATGGCATATGCAAATAAGAAATATCATTCTGGTTGGATATGTACAGGGGTAATTATTGGGTTAGCTGGAATAAAGTTTTCTGGGTCCCCTAATATTCGTGGTTCTAGTAGGTTAAGTATAAAGAATAAGTATAGAGCAATTATTATACCTATAATGTCTTTAATTGAAAAATAGGGGTGGAATGGTATTTTGTCATAGTTTCTATTTATGCCAGTTGGGTTGTTTGATCCTGTTTGGTGTAAAAATAATAAATGGATTATTGTTAAAGCAGCAATAATAAAAGGTAAAAGAAAATGTAGTGTGAAGAATCGTGTTAATGTGGCGTTGTCAATTGAGAATCCCCCTCATAATCATTTAACAATTTCATCTCCTAAGTATGGAATGGCTGATATTAAATTTGTGATTACTGTGGCTCCTCAAAATGATATCTGTCCTCATGGTAAAACATATCCTAGAAATGCTGTAGCTATAATCGCGAATAATATGATTACCCCAATTATTCATGTTAATAAAAGTTTATAAGATCCATAATATATTCCCCGTCCGATATGTAGATAAAGACAAATAAAAAATATTGAGGCTCCGTTAGCATGCATGTTTCGAAGTAACCACCCTCTATTAACATCTCGGCAAATATGAATAACTCTATTAAATGCAATGTTAATATCTGCTGTGTAGTGCATAGCAAGGAAGATTCCTGTGATAATTTGGATAATTAAGCATATTCCTAATAGGGATCCAAAATTTCATCAAACTGAAATTGATGAGGGTGAAGGAAGGTCAATAAGTGAAGAGTTGGCAATTTTAATTAATGGGTGATTTTTACGAATAGGTTTTTTCATAATTTTTTTTCTTCATGGGTCCTTCAAATGTGTTTGTGATATAAATTACGTAAATTATAGTAATTAGTAAATATGTGGCTAGTATAATTGTTAATCTAGATGATTTTGTATTGAATAGTTTTGTTAATGGTATATTTTGACTATTTTCTGATATTATTAATCTTTCTTGTGTTGATATTATTATTTCTGTTCTGTTTAAAATAATGAATAAAAAGAAAATTGAAATTGCAATTAGGGTAAATTTTATTCTGAATTTTATAATTTCATTTGAGGCGATTCTTGCCATGTATATAAATAAGATTAATATCCCACCTAGTATAACTAAAATTAAGATATAGGAATATCAAGAGAATTTTATTATTATATTTATAATTATTCTTATTACTAGAGTTTGTAAAATAATTATAAATCCCATGGACAATGGGTGTTTGGTTATTATAATTGAAGTTGATAATGTTAGTATAATTGCTATTATTGCTTTGATTTCAGCAAATATTTTAATTAAAATATTAATTTTGGGGATTAAAGATGAGATTATTTTTCTTTGCTGAAGTTTTAAAGTTTTTACTATCTATGATTTACAAGATCATTATTTTTATTTAAACTATTAAAACTTATTTTTTTAAGTTATTTAATTTTTTGGTACATATTTATTTGTGGTTTATTTATTTTTTTTTCGTTACGTAAACACTTACTTTTGACTCTGTTAAGATTAGAATATTTAGTTGTTATTATTTTTTTTTGTTTTTTTTATTTCTTATGTTTTTATGGCGGAGAATTTAATTTTGTTATTGTATTTTTAACTTTTTCTGTCTGTGAGGGTGTTTTGGGCCTTTCTATTTTAGTTTCTATAATTCGTTCTCATGGTAATGATAATTTGATAAATATCTCTGGTTTAATATGATAAAGTTGTTATTTTTTTTTATTTTTTTGATACCTTTAAGATTTGTTAATAATTGAATGATTTTGGTTTCTTCTTTATTGTTATTTTTTTTTATTTTTCTTAATTTATTTCTTTTTAATACCTTTTTTTCTTCATTAAGATATTTTTTTATGGTTGATGTTTTGTCTGGTTCTTTAATTTTTTTAACAATCTGAATTAGTCTTTTAATAGTAATTGCGAGTTATAGAGTTTGTTACAGTAAATCTAATACTTATTTTATTGTTGTTGTTTTATTTTTAATATTTTTTCTCTTTCTTTCTTTTTCAACTACTAATATGTTTTTGTTTTATTTGTTTTTTGAGTCAAGATTAATCCCCACTCTTTTGTTGATTTTTGGTTGAGGTTATCAACCTGAACGTTTGACTTCAGGGTTTTATCTTTTATTTTATACTCTTTTTGGGTCTTTACCTCTTTTACTTAGAATTTTCTATATTTATAATTCTTGTGGGACTCTTTTTTATAATTTAATTATGGTTGATTATAATTTTTATCTTTATTTGGGTTTAATTTTGGGGTTTTTAATTAAGATGCCTATGATTTTTTTTCATTTTTGGTTACCTAAAGCTCATGTTGAGGCACCTATTGCGGGTTCTATAATTTTGGCTGGTGTTTTATTAAAGTTGGGTGGCTATGGTTTAATGCGGGTTTTCTCTTTTATTGTTGGTGATTATCTATTAAATAATTTATTTTTTATTAGATTAAGATTGTTTGGTATAATAATGATTGGTTTTGTTTGTATATTTCAGGTTGATATAAAATCTTTAATTGCTTATTCTTCTGTTAGCCATATGGCTCTTGTTATTTGTGGTATTTTTACTTTAAACGTTTATGGTATATTAGGTGCTTTAATTTTAATAATTGGTCATGGTTTATGTTCTTCCGGTCTATTCTGCTTAGCAAATATTGTTTATGAGCGTTCTTCAAGTCGAAGATTTTATTTTAATAAAGGTTTAATTAGTTTAATGCCTTCTCTTTCTCTTTTTTGATTTCTTTTGTGTGCAAATAATATAGCTAGCCCCCCCTCTCTAAATTTGTTGGGGGAAATTATAATTATTAATAGATTAATAAGTTGATCAACTTTTACTTTCTTTTTTCTTTTTTTAGGCTCTTTTATAAGATGTTGTTACAGAATTTATTTATATTCAAATACACAACATGGTTCTCTTTTTTCTGGTTATAAGGGTTATTTTTCTGTTAATATTCGTGAGTTTATATTACTTTTTTTGCACTGGTTTCCTTTAAATTTTTTGGTTCTTAAAATTGATATTTTTCTGGTATGATTATATTTGAATAGTTTAATAAGAATAATAATTTGTGGTGTTATAGGTATATTTTTATTTCAAATCGTGAAGAGTGTTTCTTTTTATATATTAAGATCTTTTTTTTTGTTTGTTTTTGGGGTTTTAATGATTTTGTTAGGATTTTATTTTTTGTATAATGACTTAGTTTTCTTGTTTGATTGGGAGTTTTTGAGTTTAAATAGTATATTAATAACTTTGACTTTGATTTTTGATTGAATGTCAATGTTTTTTTGTGGTTGTGTTTTTTTTATTTCATCCATAGTTGTTATGTATAGACATACATATATAATTGGAGATTTATATAAGGTTCGTTTTTTGTATTTAGTTTTAATATTTATTTTTTCTATGTTTATATTGATTATTAGACCTAATATAATTAGAATTTTAATCGGTTGGGATGGTTTAGGTCTTGTTTCTTACTGTTTAGTTATTTACTTTCAGAATTATAAATCTCATTCTGCTGGTATATTAACTATTTTAACTAATCGAATTGGGGATGTTGCTATTCTTTTATCTATTTCATGGATAATGAACTACGGGAGTTGACATTATTTTTATTATTTAGGTATTTATAGAAGATGGGGGTTCTATCTTTTTATTTTATTAGTTTTAGCTGGTTTTACTAAGAGTGCTCAAATCCCCTTTTCTTCTTGGTTGCCTGCAGCTATGGCTGCCCCTACACCAGTTTCTGCTCTTGTTCATTCTTCAACTTTAGTTACAGCCGGTGTTTATTTATTAATTCGTTTTAGTGATTTATTATATTCTTTTAATTGTAACTTTTTTTTAATTATTTCTTTGATAACAATGTTTATATCAGGTTTAGGGGCCAATTTTGAATTTGATTTGAAGAAGATTATTGCTTTATCTACTTTGAGTCAATTGGGGTTAATAATATCAATTCTTTTTTTAGGTTTCCCTTATTTATCTTATTTTCATCTTTTAACTCATGCTTTTTTTAAGGCCCTATTATTTTTATGTGCAGGGTTAATTATTCATGTTATGAATGACACTCAAGATATTCGTTTTATAGGTGGTCTTTCTCACCAATTACCTGTTACAGTAACTTGTTTTTGTATTTCAAATCTTTCTTTGTGTGGTTTTCCTTATTTGTCAGGATTCTATTCTAAGGATTTAATTTTGGAAATTATATCTTTTTCTGGTAATAACTTTTTTGTTTATTTTATTATGTATTTTTCTGTTGGTTTAACGGTTTGTTACAGTGTTCGCTTGGTTTATTATAGTATGATTGTTGGAACAAGATCATATTGTTGTCAATCTTATTTTGAGGATAAGTTCATAAATTTTTCTATAATTTTCTTAGTTATTTTATCAATTTTGTCAGGCAGAATTATTAGTTGATTAATTTTTACTACCCCATTTTTTTTGATAATGTCTTTTTTTATAAAAATTATATCCTTAATTTTTATTTTAATAGGTGTAATTGTAGGTTATAGATTGTCAGTTTTTTATTATGGTGTTGATTCTTATTATTATAAAAATTATTTTTTAAGATCTTTTTTAGGTACTATATGGTTTATGCCTTCGTTGAGAACTTTCTTTTTAACTTCAAAGTCTCTAAGTTATTCTTATTATTTAAATAATAATTTGGAAGTGGGTTGGGGAGAATTAATTTTCTCAAAATTATCTTTTATTTATCTAGTAATTTTGAGAAAATTATCTCAGTTATATTATTATAATAATTTAAAAATTTATATGATTTCTTTCTTTCTTTTTATTTTTATGTTTACTTTTTATTAAATTCATGTAGCTTAAATTTAAAGCTCAATATTGAAGATATTGTGATAAGTGTAAACTTCTTGGATATTTATAGAAAAAATTATTTCTTTTTTTTATTGAAAATAAAATGTTTTTTTTAAACTATATAAATAAGAGGAAAACGGAGTTTAACCGCTTTAAAAGATAGTTAGCAGCTTCTTTTAGTAACAACTTCCTCTTTTAACTAGATTTTAAAATCAATATTTTCATTAACAGTGAAAAACCTCTATTTTGGTTTTAGTTAAAAGTATGGAGTTTAACTCTATTTTTAGGTCGAAACTAAATGTAATATTTACTTCTTTACTTTGAGGATAATTCTTTATTGAATAATTTTTAATTGCAAATTAAAAGTTATAATTTAACTATAACCCCCTTTTAGTTTATTCATTCAAGAATACCATTTTTTCATTCGTGATATAGACCGATGATAAGAATAATAATAAATGTTCTTGTAGTTATAAATCATGTTTTTATTTTTCTTATTTGAATTATTTTAATTGCGGGTAAGATAATAATGATTTCAACGTCAAAAATAAGGAAGATAATGGCAATTATAAAGAATTGTATAGAAAATGGGATTCGTGCAGATTTTTTAGGGTCGAATCCACATTCAAATGGGGTCATTTTTTCTCGGTTTCTTTTTGTTTTCTTTGAAATGATTGAGCATAATAATATTAATCCTGTTCTGATTAATGTGGCCATTAATACGGTGATTGTTGTAATAATAATTATTTTTTCTTAATTTAAGACCTTATGATTGGAAGTCAAATATACTTTTTATACTAAAAAAATAACTACCTCATCAATAAATTGAAATGTAAAGGAATAATCATACTACGTCTACAAAGTGTCAATATCAAGCCGCGGCTTCGAACCCAAAATGGTGTTTTCTTGAGAAGTGAAATTTTATAGTTCGCATTAAGCATACAATAATAAATGAGGTCCCAATGATAACGTGGATACCGTGGAATCCTGTGGCCATAAAGAAGCATGATCCATATACTGAATCGCTAATTGTGAATGGGGACTCTATATATTCGTATGCTTGAAGTATTGTGAAATAAATCCCCAATATTGTTGTGATAAATAAACCCTTTACTGTTTGTGTATGATTTTTGTTTATAATGCTGTGGTGTGCTCATGTGATTGTAATACCAGAACACAATAAAATTGTTGTATTCAGTAGGGGAATGTCTATAGGGTTAAAGGTTTGAATTCCTTTCGGTGGCCAGGTTATACCGATTTCTACAGTTGGTGCTAATCTTCTGTGGAAAAATCCTCAAAAGAATGAAATGAAGAAAAAGATCTCTGAAACAATAAATAAGATTATCCCCCATTTTAATCCGTTTGTTACTATTATTGTATGTTTTCCTTGAAATGTTCCTTCACGTACAATGTCTCGTCATCATTGAATTATTGTTAATACAAGAATTAATATTCCTAATAATATTAGGGCTGGAGTTTTTAGG